AGAGAATTTGTGTTAAGATTTAGCAACCCGATTAAGTTAGGTATTAGTATGGGTGTATCAATTATATAACAATATTTTATATTTCTATCGAAATTGTACCGTACTTCAAAAAATACTTTATTAATTTTTAAATTAATATATATTATATCTATTAATATATATTATATCTTCGATATCTATTATATTTTGATCGATCTTCCAATCGAACCATAGGATCTAAAACGGATCACTCAAAATTGGCACATTCGTCATATAACTACCTAAAAATGTAAAAAGGTATTTTATTAATTAAAATTAAATTGGGTTAAAGAGTTTATATAGTGATAATAATTTAGAAAAATAATGATTTAGAAGATTATAAAACATATTTTAAACTTAATCAATTAGTTTAGTTTCAACGAACTCTTCTTTATAATATATAATATAACTCAATAATAAATTTATTTTTATTATTGAGTCAAGTCGATGGGGAAAGTGAGAATCCCCATCCTGAAAATGATAAAACATACTAAAACGAAAGGTGAACCCTTGTGCTTGCATTTATCCTTTTTTCAAACAAAAAAGTACCGTTAATTTTTCGAATTAAGTAGACAACAGAATTCTTATCTATATCAGAAACGAAAGAAAAAAGACGCCTTCTAAATTAAAACATTATGAAACTAATTATTTTTATTTATTTATAATTTATTTATTTATATATTTATTATATATAAATTATTTTATATAAAAATAATTTTATATAAATTTATATTATTTTACTATTATGATGTTAATTATAATTCTTATAACTTATAAATCTTATAAAAAAATTAGAAACAAAATTAGATTACTTTTCTAATTCGACCGATTCAGATTATTTATTGTATTGTTTGATTACTCTTATTTATTTGTTACACAAAAAAAACTTTTAGAACTCCCGGTAGAAAGAGATTTCGCTAACGAAAAAGCTTTCAATGCTGCCCGATATCCCTTCCTTTTCCAAATATTTTTACGAATCCGTTTTTTTGAAATAGAGGTGCGTTTTTTTGGAACTGCCATTAAAAAATTATAATAGGTTCTTCGGTTGGATGTGAAAGACATCTATTGTTCAAAAAAAAATTCTTTACTGTTCTCTATCTATTTATTATCTAAATTATACTCCCTTCATAAAAAAGGGGGATGTGTAAAAATCGCATAAAATATTACTAACAACAATCCCCTATGCCAAAAAATAGAATTGATTGAAGTTGATAAAATAAAAAAATCCAATACAAACAAAAAAGAAAAGATTGTGCGTTTCGTTTTCTTTCTATTTTCGTCGTGTTACATTTATACATGTAATAAAATACATCAAAAGTTTAATAACCCAACCCCTCTCTCGCTTAATTAAAAAAACTTTAATAATTTTCTATTAGATTAATTTTAATTAATTTAATTGGTCAAACTCGAAGAAAGAGTACACCCAACTTTAATTCTAAAATTCGAATGGGACTAGTAGTTAATCTGTTAAAGGATACAAAATACATAATTTTTTATTATATTTATATAAAGGCATTTTATTTGCCCTTTTTTTTTTATTTTACATAAAATAAAGTGTTGGATATCATAGCATTTACTACAAATAGCTTTTATTGTAATGGAAGACAATCAATTAGTTACAAAACAAATTGTTTAATGATTCTGAATAACCGAATTACAATAAATAGTTTTTATTGATCAAGTTATGCGCTTTATGATTCATACCAAATACTGTTTTTGGTGTAATTATTTATCCTCGCTCTATAGATATAAATAAATTATTGTACTACGTAATAATTATAATTAAAATTTTATTTAAGTTTTATTTTTTATATCTTATCTTAATTTTTTTTTATTAACTGACCCCTTTCAACAGAAAACAAATAAGAACCGGTGAATCAGAAACAATTAATTAAGAAAAATTTTTTATTTTTTTTTATGGAATATACATATAAATATTCATGGATTATACCTTTCATTCCACTTCCAGTTCCGATGTTAATTGGAGCAGGACTTCTACTTTTTCCAACGGCAACAAAAAATCTTCGACGTATGTGGGCTTTTCCGAGTGTTTTATTGTTAAGTATAGTTATGATTTTTTCAGCCCATTTTTCTATTCAGCAAATAAATCACAATTCCGTCTATCAATATGTATGGTCTTGGACCATCAATAATGATTTTTCTTTAGAATTTGGCTGCTTGGTTGATCCACTTACTTCTATTATGTCAATATTAATCACTACTGTTGGAATGATGGTTCTTATTTATAGTGATAATTATATGTCTCATGATCAGGAATATTTGAGATTTTTTGCTTATATGAGTTTTTCCAATACTTCAATGTTGGGATTAGTTACTAGTTCTAATTTGATACAAATTTATATTTTTTGGGAATTGGTTGGAATGTGTTCTTATCTATTAATAGGTTTTTGGTTCACACGACCTAGTGCGGCGAATGCTTGTCAAAAAGCGTTTGTAACTAATCGTGTCGGGGATTTTGGTTTATTATTAGGAATTTTGGGTTTTTATTGGATAACGGGTAGTTTTGAATTTCGGGATTTGTTTGAGATATTTAATAGCTTGGTTTATAATAATGAGGTTAATTTTTTATTTGTTACCTTATGCGCCTTCCTCTTATTTGCCGGCGCAGTTGCAAAATCCGCCCAATTTCCCCTTCATGTATGGTTACCTGATGCCATGGAAGGGCCTACCCCCATTTCGGCTCTTATACATGCCGCTACTATGGTAGCAGCAGGAATTTTTCTTGTAGCTCGGCTTCTTCCTCTTTTCATAGTTATACCTTACATAATAAATCTAATAGCTTTGACAGGTATAATAACATTACTTTTAGGAGCCACTTTAGCTCTTGCTCAAAAAGATATTAAGAAAAGCTTAGCTTATTCTACAATGTCTCAATTGGGTTATATGATGTTAGCTCTAGGTATGGGGTCTTATCGAGCTGCTTTATTTCATTTGATTACTCATGCTTATTCGAAAGCATTGTTGTTCTTAGGATCCGGATCAATTATTCATTCGATGGAAACTATTGTTGGATATTCTCCAGATAAAAGTCAGAATATGGTTCTTATGGGCGGTTTAAGAAAACATGTACCAATTACAAAAACTGCTTTTTTATTAGGTACACTTTCTCTTTGTGGTATTCCACCTCTTGCTTGTTTTTGGTCCAAAGATGAAATTCTTAATGATAGTTGGTTGTATTCACCGATTTTTGCAATAATAGCTTGTTCCACGGCAGGATTAACTGCATTTTATATGTTTCGTATCTATTTACTTACTTTTGAAGGACATTTAAATGTTTATTTTCAAACTTACAGTGGCAAAAAAAACAGCTCGTTCTATTCAATGTCTCTATGGGGTAAAGAAGGAAAAAAAATTATTAAAACAAGTTTTCGTTTATTAGATTTTTTAACTACGAAAAACAATGAAAAAACTCATTTTTTAAACACGTATCGGATTGATAGTAATGAAAATGTAAGAAGTATGGTACATCCGTTTATTAGTATTGCTCGTTTTGGCACTAAAAACACTTTCTCATATCCCCACGAGTCGGACAATACTATGTTATTTCCGATGCTTGTATTAGTTTTATTTACGTTGTTCGTTGGGGCCGTAGGAATTCCTTTCTTCAATCAGGAAGGAATGGATTTGGATATACTATCCAAATTCTTAAGTTCGTCTATAAACCTTTTACATAAAAATAGAAACCATTCTGTGGATTGGTATGAATTTATCACAAACGCAACTTTTTCGGTTAGTATAGCTTATTTCGGAATTCTTATATCGTCTTTTTTATATAAGCCTGTTTATTCATCTTTACAAAATTTTAATTTATTTAATTCATTTGTTAGAAGTGTTCCTAATAAAATTAAAATTTTGGGGAGTAAAATAATAAATGTGATATATAATTGGTCATATAATCGTGGTTACATAGATTTTTTTTATGTAATATCCTTTACTAAAGGTATAAGAAGATTAGCTGAACTAACTCATTTTTTTGATAGACGAGTAATTGATGGAATTACGAATGGAGTCGGTATTGCGAGTTTTTTCGTAGGAGAGGGTATCAAATATGTAGGGGGTGGTCGAATTTCTTCTTATCTTTTAGTGTATGTATCCTATGTATTAATTTTTTTATTATTTTTTTTTAATATTTCTAACTTTGAATTTTCTTGTTCTTGATTCCCATCCAGATAATAAGTTTCATAAACGGGTCTATTTTTATAGCGTGTCTCTTTAAAGTGGAATTGATCCTTTGTTTTTTCCTTTCCATTCACTCGTATCTCTTTCGTTTCATCGATTTTGTACGGATCCTCCTTTTCTTCCGAAAAAAGGGAAGGATCTTCTTCGGTGGATCCCTCTTGTTCCTGTTTAGTCCCCTTCGTTTCGGAAGTTGTTTCTATTTCTACATCTGTTTCTTCCGTTTCTTTCAGTTTCTTAGTAACAATGGGTGACGGTATTCTGCCTAAATAGTAGACACTGGTAATAAATAAGAGAATACTAAAGATTCTAGCCATAGAATTTCTCAATTCTGACACAAGGTACTTATTAGATCTAATAAGTACATTAGATCTAATAGAATTATTTTGCTGTATCCAGCCTAATACCAATCCAACCCATTTCATGAATAAAATGTGACCAATTAACCAACCAACAAAACTACTTGTTACAAATAACATCTTGTTGTTGCATCGAAACATATAAATGTTGACTAATCTGACTAACATTGAACTTGGTAAAATGAAATGGTTGAATAATTGAAAAATTAGATTATTCAGGAATAAACATTGAATGCTAAGATTACGCATTGAATTTCTGGTAGTAGATCCATAATCAAAAAAGTGTTTGTGATTGTTCCAGAAGAAATGAAACAAAAGATACGGTAGAGCTAGGACAGTTATTGTATGAGGTCTACCCAATGCTAGATGCAGAGGCACATAATAGATCGATATGAACATCATGAGCTGTCCCGTAATAAAACCGGT